TTTTGTCCCTCCTGACCGAACCCGAAAAGAATCACTTTATGCCACTTTGTACACTTTAGTGTAGGCACCTTCTTTAAACGTGCCAAGCTGTGGAAGAGAGGTGCCAGGGGAATCAATGCTCTCAGCTGAAACAGGGCTTGAAGCCTTCGAAAAACCTTTTTGCTCTTTTCTTCCTATCGAGTGGCGTCAACCGGACTGAAAAATAGAATAGCTGATCGAGCTCTTTGGTACGCGGCTAACCTTTTAAATTGAGCTGTTCTTGCTACTCCCATAAACTAAATAAATAGGGTGGGTAGGATAAGGACTCTTATCATACAGCTCTTTTTCTTGCTCTTCTGGTGTCCTTTTATTATCTCTTGGCCCGTTGCGCCTGTTTGACCAATGAGAGTCCAGACTGGAGCTCATCTGATTCATTCTTCCGTTTACTCATTCGTCAGTATCGTCAAAAGCAGCTGAACTCAATCCCGATGGCTACCAGTGTCGATTGGCATTCCGCTTCTAGAAACTATATATATACTACAGATGTGACCATGATTCTATCTTGGTGAGAGTGGCGTGACTTGAAGCTGCACGGAGACCATTTCCTTTTCTTGCTCTCGTGCTGGATGTCATCTCGGCATATCGGTCGGTTTAAGATGAATCCGGGGGAGGGATAAATCCTCCATTGGCCGTTGACCTTTGATTCTCTTCTCTGAACAGCTCTTAGGCTAAGATTGAGTTGAATCCGCTTCTCTTCCGTATTCCTCAGCTCGACTTTCTGTTGCCGAAGCTGTCTTGAAGCCCTTTCTTTCCGGCTTCCTTGAGTCAGCTCGGTAGCTAGTCTAGTAAAATAGCCTTTCTTCTCTTCCCTTAACCTTAATAGGGCTTGCTCCTTCTTCTCGTCCACTCGGGAATGAAGCCTTACCTTTCGCTACTAACCTGTTAAATGGAGTTGAGCTGGCTACAAAATCAATTGCTTCAGTGATGGTTGCTTCATCAAATCAAATATAGGTGGCAGGGTCAGACTTAAGAGTCCACTGCTGTCCAGTCATAGTCAGTAGGAGCAGCTCCGGCTCAGCTCGATCAAATTTCCAAATTTAACTCTGGCCTTGTAGTACCTCGCTATCCTCTGTTGGTAAGTAGCCATTCTGAACTGAGCTTGCTTTCTTAACTCTTAAATTAGGTCGAAGTTGGTCCTCAACTCTTCTTCGTTGGAACCCACATTTTGAAAAGTTCTGTTAGGTTCTTAGTAGCTGTCGGCGACCTTTTCTTCCTTCTTTTACTTCACATAGCTTTTCGTCTCCTTGATAGCTGGAAGTTCTCCAAAAGTATGAAAAGCTGGAGGACTTTGTACCAGCCATTCCAGTGTGGTTGAATTTTGTTCAACAGCCCAAGGAATGTTCGCCCTTGTTATGTTATTTCCACTGCTTGAAGTGATTGTTACGACCACGAAGAAACGACGAATCCCAACTACGGATATATAAGAGCCAAAACTGCTAAGGGCATTCCATCCAGCGTAAGCATCTGGATAATCTGGAATGCGACGTGGCATACCCGAAAGCCCTAAGAAATGCATGGGAAAGAGGGTCAGATTAACCCCGAAAAAAGTGATCCAAAAATGGATTTGACCTAAAGTTTCAGGGTATGTCCGACCAAAGATTTTACCCACCCAATAGTGAAATCCTGCAAATAAAGCAAAAACGGCTCCCATAGAAAGTACATAATGGAAATGTGCAACCACATAATAAGTATCATGTAGAGCAATGTCTAGCCCAGAATTTGCCGGGACTATTCCAGTGAGTCCTCCTATGGTGAACAAAAAGATGAACCCTACAGCAAATAACATGGGTGTTTTGTATTGTATCGAACCCCCCCACATGGTAGCGATCCAACTAAAGATTTTTATTCCAGTGGGGACAGCTATGATCATGGTAGCAGCGGTGAAGTAGGCACGGGTATCAACGTCTAAGCCCACAGTAAACATATGATGAGCCCAAACAAGAAATCCAAGAACACCTATACTGATCATGGCATAAACCATGCCTAGATACCCGAAGACCGGTTTTCCCGAAAAAGTCGAAACGATATGACTTATGATACCGGATCCAGGCAGAATGGGAATATACACCTCTGGATGACCGAAGAACCGAAAGAGATGCTGGTATAATATGGGGTCTCCCCCTCCTGCGGGATCAGAAAAGGTTGTATTAAAGTTTCGATCGGTTAATAACATTGTAATTGCCCCTGCCAGTACCGGAAGTGATAATAAAAGTGGGAATGCTGTTACTGGAACGGACCACACAAATAGGGGTGATCTATGCATAGTCATTCCAGGTCCACGCATGTTGGAGATAGTTGTTATAAAATTGATAGAACCTAAAATGGATGAAACACCAGATAGATGAAGACTAGAAATTGCTGAATCAACTGCTCCTCCAGAATGGCTGGTAATACCACTTAAGGGCGGATAGACCGTCCACCCAGTGCCGCTACCCACTTCTACTAAGGCTGAGCTTAATAGGAGCAAGAGACTTGGCGGCAACAACCAGAATGAAATATTATTTAATCGTGGAAATGCCATGTCAGGTGCACCTATCAGAATCGGAACAGACCAATTACCAGATCCACCTATCATCGCCGGCATAACCATAAAAAAGATCATTAAAAAAGCGTGAGCCGTTATTAAAACATTATAAAGTTGATGATTCCCACCAAGAATTTGATCGCCGGGTCGTGCTAATTCCATACGAATCAATACTGAGAAGCATGTGCCCATCACTCCTGCAATGGCACCGAAGATGAAATATAGAGTCCCTATATCCTTGTGGTTAGTGGAGAACAGCCATCGGACCGGATTTGTCATAAAATGGAGATTCTTTCGTTTCCTTCCTTATCAGAGAGGGGCCCCTTCTTAGGGAGCGGGGCTTCTTTCTTGAAAAAGGGGGAGTGAGAGGGGAAGGCAGAATGGAAAGAGGGGTGGGGAAGGTCCGGAAAGCCCTCACTTTATTGATGGGAAATTTGGATCCCCTTTTCTTTCCTCTCCCCCCCCCGGTTCTGGTTCAGGAAAGGGTCAACGCAAGGATCTTACTTCGAAGCAATCTCTGGAGTTTTCCCTTATCCGAACGGGTCTTGCAAGAAAATAGGATTTCATATTGAGCTCCAAATATACGCTATTGGGATAGGATGGTTCCTACTAGCTCTCCCCCCTAAGAACCGCACGTGCGAGTTCCCCCGCATACGGCTCAAGTGGCGAAGGTTTGAAGACGCTCGACCCAAACAAGCAACGGCGTTCGAGCCCCCTTGGTAAAGCGCGCTAGCGCGCTTTACTTGGAGGTTCGCCCTCTGGGAGAGGAACGAATCCTTCGCGCTTGGTAAGCGCTTCGCTAGAGCCAAGCTTCGACCGCTACTGCTCGTCACTTCTGGGCGCCTTATTCCGTCACCCGAGATCCAAGTCAGCACCGGCAAAGATCTCTTGATTCCTCGCGGCCGGGCCGGCTTGGAAGCAAGCTACCTGTCGCCTATCTCACCCCCTTTCTTATTGCGAGACCTAGATCATTTACTGTCTGGCGATAAAGAGAGGCCACATTCTCGTCGGCTATACAAACATCGTCTCCAAGAATGGCATACCTAGTCAAGCGCTGTCCTGGGTACACCTTCTCTTCACAATAAAACATCACTTAGTGATGTGTTATTGTGAAGAGAGGCGAAAGCCAAGAGGTTGTCCTACTCTAAAGAATACGACACCTCGAACTGAGCGAAGAAAGGGTACTTCAAAGATAGATCTGCTGAAGATTGCATCTAAACAATCTCCAAAAGACTTACCAAAGAAAGTTCTAATAAGGTTAGTCTGAAGACTGAGGGGCCACCTATCGGTGGCAGACTTCAAGTCAAAAGAATAAACCTTACTGAAACCTTTTCATCTATCCAACGAACGGCCGGAGCTGATGAAAAGTTCCATCCATTGGGATAGACCGAAGCGTGTCCATGAGGAAATCATGAAGAGGCTTCACCTTTGATTCACAAAGTTACCTATGGCGAATATCTGTCTCTTACCAGCGCCAGCCTCGGTAGATTGCGATAGTCTACCAGGGGAGCCTGAGTCAATAGACTCACCGAAGTGTCTAGACCCGAAAGAGAGTTGATGGTACTCTCCGCGGTCTCTGTAGACCATGGAGATCTCTCTTCATTCTTTTGGTCATAAGGGTCTCGGATAAAGGGGGACCTTAGAGGAAACCCTGCATCATAGTCACAATGGCTATTGATGTACAAACCAAACGATTTCATGACGCAGATGGTAGGGTAGAATATTCCTCCACGCGTCTTTTCACCGGCCTCCACGAAGGTCTCGCTTTCCAAGTTTTCTCCCAACGTACCCCCTGACACAAGGGAGTTGAGAGAAAACTAGGACAGTACCTTAGGATCAGGTCTTTAGATAAAGCGACAATATCATTTATTAATTGAGACTGTCTTGGCAGACCGGTGGAAGGGGTGACTATCGATTTCAATATATATCTGTCAATCCGTTTCGCCAGGCGAATAGCCCGACAAAGACTAAAGACAGATATATATGAACCCATAAGTAGGCCTTCTGATCCTTCTTCATAATCATTTTGCGATGGAAGGCAGGTATAATCTTAGGGTATCCTGACCTCGTCAGAGAGACTGGCACTGGTAATAAACTGTGCGACTGACCCCTGCATACGCTTGCTTACAGCAAGTAGTTGTTTTAGATATAAAGCAGTAAACAGAGGGCCAGATCGTCGGTTTAACTGAATTACCTGTTTGGCAACGAGGTATGCTCCTATACAGAGTTCCTTGGTCAGACCGTCGGTAGCTATTATTAGTATTTTCTTTTTATAGATACTAATAGCCCAAGATTTTTGAAAATCTTGTGCCATTTGATGGTCTTAAGATACAACAGTTTGTCAAACAAATACCTTGAAGAATTCATTTTCATGTCTTTCCTTATCAGGTTGGGGTACCTGATGCAGAAGTCAGTCATTGGACTAACCTCCACTGGG